GTTTGTGTAGCTTATTAAAGTATGGCACTGAAACTGCCAAGATGGGACTTAACCCTCCCCACTGACACAAAGGTCTGGTCCTAGCCTTACTATTTGTTTTTACTAAACTTACACATGCAAGTTTCTTCCTCCCAGTGAAAATGCCCTTTACCTTCCTATTAGAGGGAGAGGAGCCGGTATCAGGCTCAATTAGCCCAAGACACCTAGCTAAGCCACACCCCCAAGGGACCTCAGCAGTGATTAATATTAAACATTGGCGTAAGCCAGATTTAGTTATAGTTAAGAAAGTCGGTTAATTTCGTGCCAGCCACCGCGGTTATACGAGAGACTTTAACTAATAGACGTCGGCGTAAAGCGTGATTAGGGAATTAATTCGATAAAGTTAAACTCTAGCCTAGCTGTTATACGCTTACGCCTTTGAGAAACCCACCAACGAAAGTAACTTTATATCCCCCGAACTCACGGTAACCAAGACACAAACTAGGATTAGATACCCTACTATGCTTGGTCCTAAACTTTGATTATTTACACCCACCATCCGCCAGGGAACTACGAGCTATAGCTTAAAACCCAAAGGACTTGGCGGTGCCCTACACCACCTAGAGGAGCCTGTTCTATAATCGATAATCCACGATGCACCTCACCGTTTCTTGCCAAGACCGCCTATATACCGCCGTCGTCAACTTACCCCTTGAGGGGTACATAGTAAGTTTAAGGGTATTCACCAAAACGTCAGGTCAAGGTGTAGCGAATGAAACGGGAAGAAATGGGCTACATTTTCTATATTAGATTACACGGACAACCAATATGAAACTTGGTTGCAAAGGAGGATTTAGCAGTAAAAAGAAATCATTAAGTTCTTTTTAACGAGGCCCTAGGGCGCGCACACACCGCCCGTCGCCCTCTTCGACTCTTTAAAAATTTATTCATGATAAGTTAACTACGAAACTAGAAGAGGTAAGTCGTAACATGGTAAGTATACCGGAAGGTGTACTTGGAACAGAATGTAGCTTAATTAAAGCTCCTCGCTTACACCGAGACTATGCCTGATAACCCCAGGTCATCCTGACAGTTATTCATCTAGCCTGAATATATATCAATCAAGATAACACCCCCCCCCCCTTTTTTTTAATAAAACATTCTTTATCTTTAGTATATGCGATAAAAAAAGAAACCAGAGCTATAGCAATAGTACCGCAAGGGAATAATGAAATAGTAGTGAAATAAATTTCAACCTTATAAAGCAGAGATTTTACCTCGTACCTTTTGCATCATGGCCTAACAAGTCTAACCAGGCAAAACGAATTCTAGTCTGGCCCCCCGAAACTAAGTGAGCTACCCCGAAGCACTAAAAGTAACCCGTCTCTGTGGCAAAAGAGTGGGGAGACTTCCGAGTAGAGGCGACAAACCTATCGAACCTAGTGATAGCTGGTTGCTCAGGAAAAGAATTTTAGTTCTTTCTTAAAAATCACCAAGCACTATCAAGCATTAAATTTTTAAGAACTATTCAATAAGGGTACAGCCTTATTGAAAAAGGACACAACCTAAACTTCAGGTTAATGATTAAACCATTTAAGGTATAAAGGCTAAGTTGGCTTAAAAGCAGTCACCTTTTAAAAAGCGTCAAAGCTTCACCTTCCCCCCACCTTTTATTTAATTAATTTTTCAAAATCCGTTATTACTACTGAGCTGTTCTATATTGATATAGAAGTATTTATGTTAGGACTAGTAACACAGAATTATTTCTCTTATATGTAAGTATACATCAGCCTGAATACCCCACTGATAGTTATCCAGTTTTGAGCATAAAGTAATATTGACATTCCATGAAAACATTACTAAAACCTCTGTTAACCTTACACAAGAACATAAAAGAAAGATTAAAAGTTTAAGAAGGAACTCGGCAAACACAAATCCCGCCTGTTTACCAAAAACATCGCCTTTTGAATTATATAAAAGGTAACGCCTGCCCAGTGACATCATGTTCAACGGCCGCGGTATTCTGACCGTGCGAAGGTAGCGTAATCACTTGTCTTTTAAATAAAGACTAGTATGAATGGCACCACGAGGATTTAGCTGTCTCCTTAAACTCATCAGTGAAACTGATCTCCCCGTGCAAAAGCGGGGATAAATACATAAGACGAGAAGACCCTATGGAGCTTAAAACTAATAGCCGCCTATGCTTTCTGCTAAAATAAATAGCACTATAACAATAGGTCCGGCCTACGTTTTCAGTTGGGGTGACTATGGAGAAAAACCCATCCTCCATGAAGAAACAAGCCTTGAGTTACTACTCTACGCATTAGCAAGCCTGACTTTACTTGATCCAATCTATTTGATCAACGGACCAAGTTACCCTAGGGATAACAGCGCAATCCATTTCAAGAGTCCTTATCGACAAATGGGTTTACGACCTCGATGTTGGATTAGGACACCCTAGTGGTGCAGCCGCTACTAACGGTTCGTTTGTTCAACGATTAAAGTCCTACGTGATCTGAGTTCAGACCGGAGTAATCCAGGTCAGTTTCTATCTATGACGAGCCTTTTTCAGTACGAAAGGACCAAAAAGGCAGAGCCTCTGAAATATTAAGCTCTAGCTTACTATTATTGACACTTCTAAAATGAAAATAAGCCTATTACCCACCCTAAGATAAAGGTGCTAACGTGGCAGAGACCGGTAATTGCAAAAGCTCTAAGACCTTTTGACCGGGGGTTCAATTCCCCCCGCTAGCTATGCGATTTTTTATCCATATTTTAGGATTCTTAATTAACCCCATTATATACATAATCCCTATCCTACTGGCCGTTGCGTTTCTTACCCTTCTCGAACGAAAAGTACTTGGATATATGCAACTCCGAAAAGGCCCTAATATCATCGGCCCTATAGGATTACTTCAACCCGTAGCAGACGGCGTCAAACTATTTATTAAAGAACCTGTCCAACCCACTTCTTCATCCCGAACTTTATTTCTTTTAGCCCCAGTGATGGCTTTATCCTTAGCCTTAATAATTTGGATACCTCTCCCTATACCATTTTCTCTTACAGACCTTAATTTAGGTCTTTTATTTATACTAGCTATCTCAAGTCTAGCTGTTTACTCAATTCTAGCCTCTGGGTGAGCCTCAAACTCAAAGTATGCCTTAATCGGCGCACTTCGAGCAGTCGCTCAAACAATCTCATATGAGGTTTCCTTAGGCTTAATCCTATTATGTCTAGTAATCCTTGCTGGAGGATTTTCTATTTACAACTTCAGTACAACTCAGGAATATATTTGGCTTATTTTTCCTGGTTGACCTCTAGCTTACATATGATATACATCTACCCTTGCCGAGACCAACCGTGCCCCCTTCGACTTAACTGAAGGAGAATCAGAACTGGTATCTGGATTTAATGTTGAGTACGCGGCAGGACCCTTTGCTCTTTTCTTTTTAGCTGAGTACGCTAATATTATAATAATAAATACCTTATCAGTAATTCTGTTCTTAGGGTCATCCTGCCCAAGCTTCCCACAACTTTCTACAGTTATACTCATACTAAAAGCAGCCCTATTAACCTCTATTTTTGTCTGAATCCGAGCATCATACCCGCGATTCCGATATGATCAATTAATACACCTAATATGAAAAAATTTTCTTCCTGTCACATTAGCCTTAACCCTTTGACATATTTCCATCCCCCTCTCGATAATAGGGCTAGCCCCTCAATATTAGATCTGTGCCTGAAAGTTAAGGTACACTTTGATAGGGTGTTATATAGGGGTTCAAACCCCCTCGGATCTTTAGAAAGGTGGGAATTGAACCCGCACCTGAGAGACCAAAACTCTCTGTACTTCCTCTATACTTCCTTCTAGTAAAGTCCGCTAAACAAGCTTTTGGGCCCATACCCCAAAAATGTGGGTTAAACTCCTTCCTTTACTTAAACGCTACACGTTTATATAAAGATCTGTTCTTTCATCTTAAAGACTAGTTTATTTTGTTTACTAACTAACCTACATGACACTTACTACACGGTAAAGTCAGCTAATTAAGCTCTTGGGCTCATGCCCCAAACACGTAGTCTAAATCCTACCTTTACCTATGGGACCTTTAGCTCAATCCTGTTTTATCTCTGCCTTAGGGCTAGGCACCCTAACCACAATGTCTAGCCACCATTGACTTCTAGCTTGGATAGGCTTAGAAATCAACACTCTTGCTATTATTCCCCTTTTAGCTTCTAATCACCACCCCCGAGCAGTAGAAGCCGCTACAAAATATTTTCTTACCCAAGCTGCAGCCGCCGCTCTTATTTTATTTTCTAGCATTAACAATGCTTGAATCACGGGTGAATGAGATATCACCAATTTAACCAACCCTGCTTCAATCACTCTTATAACGGTCGCCTTAGCTATTAAACTAGGACTCTCACCATTCCACTTCTGACTTCCAGACGTCCTTCAAGGGACCCCTTTAATTTGAGGCCTAATTTTAACAACATGGCAAAAATTAGCTCCTATATCTCTTATACTTATACTCTCACCTAACCTGAACTCGACTCTTTTCCTAACAGTAGCTATCCTTTCCATCATAGTAGGGGGATGAGGGGGTTTAAACCAAACTCAGATCCGAAAAATCCTAGCTTATTCTTCTATTGCCCACCTAGGATGGATAGCCGCTGTAATTCCTATTTTTCCCTCCTTAGCTCTACTCAGTCTAATTATTTATATTATTATAACTTCTTCAATATTCCTTACCTTCCTTATTCTTCATACAACTGCCGTACCATCCTTAGCATCTGCATGACCAAAAACCCCAATTATTATTGTACTGGTTTCCCTTACACTCCTTTCAATAGGAGGGTTACCCCCATTAACTGGCTTCCTCCCCAAACTCCTTATCTTAACAGAGTTGATCAAACAAAATACGATTGTATTACCCTTGATGATGGCTATCTCAGCCTTACTAAGCCTGTTTTTTTACGTCCGCCTCCTATACTCTTTATCCCTAACAATCTACCCCAACGCCACTATCTCCTCTACTTGATGACGGGCCAAACCTCAAACTAATACTATTATTATATCAACTTTTTTAATCTTCTCTTCATCCCTATTACCACTTTCCCCCTCTATCATTAACTTATTTTAATTGTAAGGCTTGCAGGATATTACCCCACTTCCCCTGGACGCAAACCAGAAACTTTTAATTAAGCTAAAGCCTTCTAGAATGGCAGGCCTCGATCCTGCGAAAATTTAGTTAACAGCTAAAAACTCTATCCAGCGAGCTTCATTCTACTTCTCCCGCCTAATTAAAAAAGCGGGAGAAGTCCCGGCGAGAGCCACCCGCGTCTTCGGATTTGCAATCCGACATGATAACACCTCAGGACCTGGAAAAAAAAGGACTTTAACCTTTGTTATTAGGGCTACAACCTACCGCCTAACTCTCGGCCATTTTACCAGTGACAATCACTCGATGGTTTTACTCAACAAATCACAAGGACATCGGCACCCTGTATTTAATTTTCGGTGCCTGAGCAGGCATAGTTGGGACTGCTCTGAGCTTACTAATCCGGGCGGAACTAAGTCAACCCGGGACCCTCTTAGGGGATGATCAGATTTATAATGTTGTAGTTACCGCCCATGCTTTCATTATAATTTTTTTTATAGTAATACCCGTGATAATCGGGGGGTTTGGAAATTGACTGGTACCCTTAATAATTGGGGCACCAGACATAGCCTTCCCACGAATAAATAATATAAGTTTTTGGCTTCTCCCCCCTTCTTTCCTTCTATTGCTGGCTTCCTCCGCTGTAGAGTCAGGGGCTGGAACTGGCTGAACCGTATACCCGCCTTTGGCTAGTAATTTAGCTCATGCCGGACCATCAGTAGACCTTACCATTTTTTCCCTGCATTTGGCAGGGGTTTCTTCTATTCTCGGGGCAATTAACTTTATTACCACAATTCTAAACATAAAACCCCCCGCCATAAATCAATATCAAACTCCCCTTTTCGTCTGATCTGTATTAATCACTGCTATTTTACTTCTTCTCTCACTACCTGTTTTAGCTGCAGGAATCACTATACTTCTTACAGATCGAAATTTAAATACTACCTTCTTTGACCCGGCGGGAGGAGGAGACCCTGTCCTTTACCAACACTTATTCTGATTTTTCGGACACCCAGAAGTGTATATTCTTATTCTCCCCGGTTTTGGAATAATTTCGCACATTGTAACTTATTATTCTGGTAAAAAGGAGCCTTTTGGCTATATAGGGATAGTCTGAGCTATAATATCTATCGGGCTTTTAGGGTTTATTGTTTGAGCCCACCATATGTTTACTGTAGACTTAAATGTAGACACTCGAGCATATTTTACTTCCGCAACTATAATTATCGCGATCCCTACAGGTGTAAAAGTATTCAGTTGATTGGCAACAATTCATGGAGGGGTGACTAAATGGGACGCAGCAATGCTATGAGCCCTAGGTTTTATCTTTTTATTTACAGTCGGAGGGTTAACAGGAATTGTATTAGCTAACTCTTCCTTAGATATTGTTCTTCATGACACCTACTATGTAGTAGCCCACTTCCACTATGTCTTATCTATAGGTGCTGTATTTGCAATTATAGGCGGCTTCGTCCATTGGTTCCCACTATTCTCAGGCTACACTCTACACGAAACATGAACCAAAATCCACTTTGGTGTAATATTTGCAGGAGTTAATCTCACCTTTTTCCCTCAACATTTTCTAGGGTTAGCCGGTATACCTCGGCGTTATTCTGACTACCCTGACGCCTATACCTTATGAAATACGGTGTCATCTGTAGGCTCATTAATTTCATTAGTTGCAGTTATTCTTATGATATATATTATTTGAGAAGCTTTCTCAACAAAACGAGAAGTTCTTGTTACTGAACTCACATTGACTAACCTAGAGTGACTTCACGGATGCCCTCCCCCATATCATACCTTTGAAGAACCTGCTTTTGTCCAAACACAAATCCCGTCATCAACATATTAAGAAAGGGGGGAATCGAACCCCCTTAATATAATTTCAAGTCATACACATCACCAATCTGCCACTTTCTCATGCGAAATGTTAGTAAAATATTACATTATCTTGTCAAGATAAAATTATAGATGAAAACTCTGTACATTTCTATGGCTCAGCCCCTTCAACTAGGCTTTCAAGATGCAGCCTCTCCAATTATAGAAGAACTGCTTCACTTTCACGACCACGCTTTAGTCGCTGTTTTTTTAATTAGCGTTCTCGTTCTTTATATTATTACCTCTTTAATAACGACTAAACTAACTAATACTAACTTAATTGACGCCCAAGAGATTGAGATAGTCTGAACTATTATACCTGCCATCATTCTTATTGTAATTGCTCTCCCATCCCTTCGAATTCTTTATTTAATAGACGAAATTAGTAACCCTTTTATCACAGTAAAAGCTATTGGCCACCAATGATATTGAACATATGAGTACAATGACTTTGGGGAAATCGCTTTTGATTCTTATATAACCCCCACAATGGAACTTCTACCTGGTCAACTCCGTCTGTTAGAAGTAGATAACCGTATAATTGTACCTATAAATGCCCCTATTCGGGTTCTTATTACAGCTGAAGACGTACTCCACTCTTGAGCGGTTCCTTCCTTAGGAGTAAAAACTGACGCTATTCCTGGTCGATTAACCCAATCATCTTTCATTTCCACACGACCTGGGCTATTCTACGGCCAATGCTCCGAAATTTGCGGCGCAAACCATAGCTTCATACCCATTGTCGTAGAGGCTCTCCCAGTTAAAAACTTTAACGCTTGATCCTTATTAGCACAAGAAACTTCACTAAGAAGCTAGATAGGAACGAGCAATAGCCTTTTAAGCTGTTTATGGGTGACTCCTAATCACCCTTAGTGAGTGCCTCAATTAATTACAGCCCCTTGATTTTTTATTCTTCTATTCTCTTGATTGACTTTCTTCTTTATTTTTAGTTCTAATATAAAAAAAATTAACCCTGTCAAAGACCCTTTCTCCGCATTAATTTTTATACCAGAAATCTACCACTGACCTTGATCTTGACATTCACCCTGACTATGAACTTAAGCCTATTCGATCAGTTTGCTAGCTCAACCCTATTAGGAATGCCTTTATTTGCGGTAGCCTTAATCTTCCCCGCTTTATTACTCTCTCCTCCTACAACTCGGTTAGTTGGGAATCGCTTATTTTCTACGCAAGCTTGAGTCTTAGTTAACTTAGCCAAACAGTTTTTTTCACAAATTAAGTACACAGCACATAAATGAGCTTTTTTATTCACCTCTTTAATCACCTACCTTTTGATAATAAACCTTCTTGGCCTCCTTCCTTATACATTCACGCCTACTACTCAACTTTCTTTGAATATATCATTTGCAGTCCCATTTTGATTAATAACAGTTATTTTAGGTATACAAAATCAACCCACAAAATCTCTAGCACACCTCTTACCTGAGGGCACACCAACTTTGTTAATCCCCGCTCTTATTATTATCGAAACTATTAGTTTATTTATCCGTCCTTTAGCCCTAGGTGTACGGCTGACAGCTAATTTAACAGCAGGGCACCTTTTAATCCAATTGTTCGCTTTAGCCGCTTTCGCCTTACTCTCAATTATACCCCTTATCTCTACTATCGTCATTTCAGTCTTATTCCTACTTACTGTCCTTGAGGTTGCAGTAGCAATAATTCAGGCTTATGTTTTTGTCCTGCTTCTTACACTATATTTACAAGAAAATACTTATGGCCCACCAAGCGCACGCTTACCACATAGTCGAACCTAGCCCATGACCCCTAACTGGGGCCCTTGCCGCTCTCTTACTTACTTCAGGATTGGCAATATGATTCCACTTTCAAAAGACACCAATCTTAATTTTAGGGTTAATTATCCTTTTTCTCACTATGTTTCAATGATGACGAGATATTGTTCGAGAGGCTACTTATCAAGGTCATCATACTTCCCCTGTTCAAAAAGGCTTACGATATGGAATAATTCTTTTTATTACTTCTGAGGTCTTTTTCTTCATCGGATTCTTCTGAGCCTTTTATAATGCTAGCTTATCTCCTACACCTGAAATTGGCGAATGTTGACCCCCTGCTGGCATTATTCCCCTTAACCCATTTGAAGTTCCCCTTCTTAACACCGCTGTTCTACTCGCTTCTGGAGTGACAGTGACATGAGCCCATCATAGTATTATAGAGGGAAACCATAAAGAAGCCCTCCAGTCTTTAACACTAACTGTAGTTTTAGGCTTATATTTTACCGTTCTACAAGCCATAGAGTATTATGAAGCCCCATTCACAATCGCTGATGGGGTTTACGGTTCCACATTCTTTGTTGCCACAGGCTTCCACGGTCTTCACGTTATTATTGGATCCTTGTTCTTACTAGTCTGCTTATTTCGTCTTGCCCTTCACCATTTTACTTCTACCCACCACTTTGGATTCGAAGCTGCAGCTTGATATTGACACTTCGTCGATGTAGTCTGGTTATTCCTATATGTTTCTATCTATTGATGAGGCTCTTGTCTTCTTAGTATAATACGTACAAGTGACTTCCAATCACACAGTCTCGGTCAGACTCCGGGAGAGGACAGTGATCGCTTCAATTCTCTTTCTTACTTCAGCCCTTACACTAATCTTGGTATTTATTAGCTTTTGACTCCCTTCTATAAATCCCAACTCAGAAAAATTATCTCCATACGAATGCGGTTTTGACCCATTTGGTTCTGCACGATTACCTTTTTCTATGCGATTTTTTTTAGTCGCTATTCTATTTCTGCTTTTTGACTTAGAAATTGCCTTACTTTTGCCAGTACCGTGAGCTATACATCTCCAATCCTCTACCTCTACCATTATCTGAGCTTCCTCCATCCTTATTTTACTAACGTTAGGTCTTATATACGAGTGATCCCAAGGAGGCTTAGAATGGGCTGAGTAAACGAATAGTCTAAGCAAGACAATTAATTTCGGCTTAATAAATCCAAGTTAAACTCCTGGTTCGTTTTATGACATTAATTCACTTTAGCTTTTGTTCTGCCTTTATTCTCGGCCTTATAGGTTTAACATTTCATCGCGCTCATCTGCTCTCTGCCCTACTCTGTCTAGAAGGAACAATACTCTCTCTTTATTTAGCATCCTCTCTTTGATCTTCATCTCTTATTCTATCTATAACCTCTATTACCCCAATGCTAATTCTAACATTCTCGGCATGTGAAGCCGGCACAGGTTTGTCCCTTATAGTCGCTACAGCCCGAACTTACGGGAATGATAAACTTCATAACTTAAATCTTCTACAGTGCTAAAAATTCTCACTCCTTCCCTATTTCTTTTGTTTACCTCATGGTTTTCCCCACAGAAATGACTATGAACAACCGTTACATCTTATTCTTTTGTTATCGCACTAACAAGCCTAATTATTCTTCAATGTCCCTCGGAGTCGTACACTCTAATTGATAAAATATTAATAATCGATCGTATTTCAGCCCCTTTCTTAATCCTAACGACCTGGCTTCTTCCCTTAACCCTTTTAGCAAGTCAAAACCATCTTCACTCGGAACCCCTTACCCGACAACGTATCTACATTTCTATATTAATTTCTCTCCAACTATCATTACTTCTCGCCTTCTCCGCAGCCGAATTGATTATATTCTATGTTATATTTGAAACCACCCTGATCCCCACCCTATTTATCATTACCCGTTGAGGAAACCAGGCAGAACGCTTAAATGCTGGACAATACTTTTTATTCTATACATTAGCTAGTTCTATACCCCTTTTAATTGCTCTTCTATTTATGCAAACATCTCTAGGAACCTTATCTATTCCCATTCTTCATCTAACCCTTGAAATTCAAGGGACTTCATGAGCATCCAAATTCTTATGACTAGCATGTTTATTAGCTTTCTTAGTGAAGATGCCTCTATTTGGTGCTCATCTATGACTCCCTAAAGCACATGTAGAAGCCCCTATCGCAGGTTCAATAATTCTGGCCGCCGTTCTTCTTAAATTAGGGGGATACGGTATATTACGAGTGCTAATCTGTCTAGACCCTGCAATTAAAACTCTCCCCTACCCCTTTATTATCTTATCACTTTGAGGAATAATCATGACAAGTTCTATTTGTCTCCGCCAAACAGACCTAAAATCGATAATTGCTTATTCCTCTGTAAGCCATATAGCCCTAGTTATTGCAGCTATTATAATTCAAACACCATGAAGCTTTACAGGCGCTATTATTCTTATAATCGCCCACGGCCTAACCTCCTCAGCTCTTTTTTGCCTCGCTAATACTAACTATGAACGCACACACAGTCGAACCCTCCTTCTCTCCCGTGGCCTTCAAACTATTCTGCCTTTAATAGGGTCTTGATGACTAATCTCCAACCTAATAAATATGGCCCTTCCCCCTTCCCCAAACCTAATAGGGGAAATTACTATTATAACATCTCTTTTTAATTGGTCCCCGTGGACTATTATTGCCACAGGCCTTGGAGCTCTACTTACTGCGTGTTACTCATTGTATATACTCCTCTCTACTCAACGTGGAGTTATTCCTAACTTTTCAATTTCTCTTCATCCATCCCATTCTCGAGAACATTTAACTCTTCTCCTACATCTTCTTCCTCTGATTCTTCTTATCCTAAAACCTGAACTAATCTGAGGTATCTTTTTCTGCGAATATAGTCTAAACAAAACACTAGATTGTGATTCTAGAGATAGAAGTTAAACCCTTCTTATCCGCCGAGCTTGGAAGAACTAACAAGAACTGCTAATTACTTGCCATCGTGGTTTGACTCCACGACAAACTCGGCTTTTAAAGGAAAACAGCTTATCCATTGGCTTTAGGAGCCACCACCTCCTGGTGCAACTCCAGGTAAAAGCTAATGAATCTGCCCCTCATTTTCAACTCTTCTATACTTCTAATTTTACTAATTATTGCTTACCCTCTCTTTTCCTTTTTTTTATACTTAGATCCCCCTTCATCTAGTGATATTAAGACCTCTATTAAACAAGCCTTTTTTATTAGCTTGCCTCCCCTCTTTATTTTCTTAGACCAAGGCGCCGAGTCTGTTATTACTAACTTCAAATGAATAAATATCAACCTTTTTGACATTAATATCAGCTTTAAATTTGACCTTTACTCCATTTTCTTTATACCTGTTGCCCTTTTTGTGACCTGATCTATCTTAGAGTTTGCTATTTGGTATATAGCATCAGATCCTCAAATCAACCGATTTTTCAAATACCTTTTAATTTTTCTAATAGCTATAATTATCCTCGTCACCGCTAACAACCTTTTCCAATTCTTTATTGGCTGAGAAGGTGTAGGAATTATATCTTTTCTTCTTATTGCATGATGACACTCACGACCCGATGCTAACGCAGCCGCCCTTCAAGCTGTTATTTACAACCGAATCGGGGACCTAGGCTTAATTATTAGTATAGCTTGGATAGCTATAAATCTTAACTCCTGAGAAATTCCTCAATTATTTAGCCTCTACAACCAACAAACTATTATCCCATTGCTTGGTTTCATCTTAGCTGCATCAGGTAAATCCGCTCAATTTGGCTTGCACCCTTGACTCCCTGCAGCAATAGAAGGCCCGACTCCAGTCTCTGCACTACTACACTCTAGCACCATGGTAGTCGCCGGAATCTTTCTATTAATTCGTATTCACCCTATATTAGCTCAAAATAATACTGCTTTGACTATCTGTCTCTGTTTAGGCGCATTAACCACTCTTTTCACGGCAGCCTGTGCCTTAACTCAAAACGATATTAAAAAAATTGTGGCCTTCTCTACATCAAGCCAACTAGGCCTCATGATAGTCACCATCGGGCTTAATTTTCCTCAACTAGCATTCTTTCATATCTGTACACACGCTTTTTTTAAAGCTATACTATTCTTATGTTCAGGGTCTATTATTCATAGCCTTAATGATGAACAAGATATTCGTAAGATAGGAGGTCTACAAAAAACTCTTCCAGTTACAACTTCTTGCTTAACTGTAGGCAGCCTAGCTCTAACAGGAACCCCTTTCCTTGCAGGATTTTTCTCAAAAGACGCAATTATTGAAGCTTTAAACACTTCCCTAATTAATTCATGAGCACTAATTGTTACTTTAATCGCAACTTCATTTACAGCAGTTTATAGTTACCGAATTATCTACTTCGCCTCTATAGGAACCCCACGTTCACTACCATTAAGTCCTATTAATGAAAATAACCCATTTGTTATTAACCCCATTAAGCGCTTAGCTTGAGGCAGTATGCTATCCGGGTTAATAATTTATCTTAACATAAATCCTATTAAAACCCAAACACTATCTATACCAACCTCCTTCAAGCTAGCCGCTTTACTCGTTACCTTGTTGGGCCTATTACTCGCCGTTGATTCTCTTAATATTACTAATAATCAAACTTCTCATAAAACCCAGACCCCTTATCTATTCTCAAACCTACTAGCGTTTTTCCCTTCTCTATTTCATCGCTCTCTACCTCAAAAAAACCTAAACTTTGCCCAAGAAATTGCTACACACACCATTGACTTGACATGATTAGAAAAAGCAGGGCCCAAAGCAATTATTGATATTCAATCTACCCCAATTTCCATTACATCCTCCTTTCAACAAGGTTTAATTAAAACCTACCTTACTTTTACTTTAATCACAGCCATTCTTATCTTCTCTATGTTTTTTTGAGGGGCCCAAAGGCCGTCCCTCACAGCCCGCAACGCCCCCTCGTAATGTCCTCGGCTCAACTCTAAGACCACAAATAAGGTTAAGAGAAGAACAAACCCTCCCAATAATAATAACCCTCCACCCTCAGAATAAAGCACTGACACTCCACTCCAATCCCCCTGAACTATTCCCCATTTTATCCCCACCTTAATTTCTCCTTCTACTAAACCCCCCGCTATTATATAACCTAGCCCTAGCAGAACTAGATACGCTGATACGTAGCTCCCCACCACTCAACTCCCTCAAGCCTCAGGATATGGCTCAGCAGCTAGAGCTGCCGAATACGCGAACACTACTATTATTCCCCCCAAATAAATTAAGAAAAGGACTAAAGATAAAAAAGAAGCTCCTGTGCTAACAATCACTCAACATCCTCCCGCCGAAACCACAACCAACCCTAATGCAGCAAAATAAGGAGAAGGGTTTGATGCCACAGCTACAAGTCCTAATACTACACTAATCAAGAAAAAGGAAAACAAAAATGCCATAGTTTCTACCGGGATTTTAACCGAGACCTGTGATACGAAAAACCACTGTTGTAATTCAACTACAAAAACTCTAATGGCTATTAATCCACGCAAAACCCACCCCTTATTTAAAATTGTAAACAACTCATTTATTGATCTTCCCTCTCCCTCTAATATCTCAGCCTGATGAAATTTTGGGTCATTGCTAGGCATTTGTCTAATTGCTCAAATCCTTACAGGTTTATTTCTTGCTATACACTACACAGCCGACACAACATCTGCCTTTTCCTCTGTTGTACATATCTGCCGAGATGTTAACTATGGCTGACTAATACGGAATCTCCACGCTAACGGCGCCTCTTTTTTCTTTATTTGCATCTATTTCCACATCGGACGGGGGTTATACTATGGCTCCTTCTTATTTAAGGAGACATGAAATATCGGCGTAATTCTTTTCTTTTTGGTTATAGCCACTGCCTTTGTAGGATATGTTCTCCCATGAGGACAAATATCTTTCTGGGGTGCTACAGTAATTACAAATCTTCTCTCTGCTTTTCCTTACATCGGAAACGTACTAGTCCAATGAATTTGAGGGGGATTTTCTGTAGATAACGCAACTCTAACCCGATTCTTTACTTTTCACTTTCTACTCCCATTTATTATTGTAGGCGTCACTATAATTCACCTCCTATTTCTTCATGAAACAGGATCATCCAACCCAACAGGCTTGAACTCCAACACAGATAAAATCCCATTTCACCCCTACTTCTCTTATAAAGATCTCCTTGGAGCTGTTATTATGCTTTCCCTATTAAGTTTACTGTCCCTATTTGCCCCAAACCTTTTGGGCGACCCAGATAACTTCACTCCTGCAAACCCCTTGGTCACCCCTCCACACATCAAGCCTGAATGGTATTTTTTATTTGCCTACGCTATTCTTCGTTCTATTCCCAATAAGCTTGGCGGTGTTCTAGCTCTCGCAATATCCATTCTAATTCTTATTCTTGTACCAATTCTCCATACCGCAAAACAGCGAAGTCTAATATTTCGCCCTCTTTCTCAGGTCTCTTTCTGACTATTAATTGCCAACACCTTGATTCTAACATGAATCGGCGGACAACCTGTCGAAGACCCTTACGTAGTTATTGGCCAACTTGCCTCAATCCTCTACTTCATCATCTTTCTCATCATAATTCCAACCCTCGGACTCCTAGAGAACAAGCTTCTCAAGTGATGCCATAGTAGCTTAACTAAAGCGTTGGCCTTGTAAGCCAAAGAATGGGAGTGAAACTCACCCCTATGTCACGTCAGAGTTAGGGGAATCAAACCCCCACAATTAGCCCCCAAAGCTAATATTCTTGTTAAATTAAACTCTGATACCACCCCGGAAACTTAGGTTAAATAAACCAGGGGCCTTCAAAGCCCTAATAGGAGTTCAACCCTCCTAGTTTCCGCATATAACACCCCCATGATGCGCTATAACCAATCTTCTGATGGTTATAGTACATCATGTCCGCCATGCTATATGCTCGATGTACTATATATGCTTAATAGGGCATCTACTTACTTTCCGCATTAAAATTATGTTCCATTATTCAATGGGTTAAAGTACATTATGCTTGATATACTATTTATGTCTACAATACATTCATTTACTTTCCTCATGAATATTTTTTTCCATTATTTAACTAATATAACACATATGCTCGATGTACTATATATGCTTAATAGGGCATCTACTTACTTTCCGCATTAAAATTATGTTCCATTATTCAATGGGTTAAAGTACATTATGCTTGATATACTATTTATGTCTACAATACATTCATTTACTTTCCTCATGAATATTTTTTTCCACTATTTAATTAATATAATACATATGCTCGATGTACTATATATGCTTAATAGGGCATCTACTTACTTTCCGCATTAAAATTATATTCCATTATTCAATGTATTAGAGTACATGAAATATCCAACTAAACATACACTGTTTTATAGAACATCATGTATATAAAACTTCATATGGTTAATATTACCTAGATTTAACTACAACATGAATATCCTTGATACTTATTAACTCGTGATACTCTTTAGCGAGTTCACCTAAAATCTTCTTTATTCCACTACTAATCCTATTAATCATGGATATCCACCTGTATAATAAATCCTTGATAACCGGATTCATCCGACATTTAAATTCTTATTATAATGTATTCGTTCATACGTATCAACATCACCCTGTTCGTATCCTCCATATCACTGTATTTCACTAAGAACCATTATTTAGATATCGCTTTTGTTTCTAAATGGCCCATGATAACCCTAACTGTGTTCAGGTGTTTGGACGATCTTACCTTCCGGTGGATCAGCCACAAGTTGACCAGTCAGCCCGATTCAGGAGGCCTCTGTTGGATGTGAATCTCAGGTTCATTTATTGTAAACCGATCATATTGTGATCTTCACGAGGCCTCCCTCGTTATGGAATCATTACTAAATGGCCCATGCCTACCCTAACTGTGCTCTCAGGCTGCTGGTAATAAAAAAAAAGGGGGCTAAGCACTTGGCATCCCAAGTGGTTTAATCATTCTTACAAGGTTGAACATATCATTATGTTGCAAGACGGGCATATACAGGATGCTGTTGCATGCCGTGAATGCTTATTAAACATTACCCCTTTTATGATTTTTTAAGCTTTATTCCTTTTTCCCCAGGTGACGACTTTTTTTTGCGGTTAAACCCCCCTTACCCCCCATAGCTTGATTTACAGCACTTTAATCTTGCAAACCCCCGAAAACAAGAGAACCATTAATCTAAACCATAAGGTCTACCCCAAACCCCGCAAAAAGATATTAAGCTTTAAACTTTTAATTTCTAAATTCTATATACGCGCTAAATTAAGACTTTAAACCTTTTAGGCTACTTTTTTATATTATTTTGTGTCACTGCGCTAAATTAAGACTTTAAACCTTTTAGGCTATTTTTTTATATTATTTTGTGTCACTGCGCTAAATTAAGACTTTAAACCTTTTAGGCTATTTTTTTATATTATTTTGTGTCACTGCGCTGTCTTTAGACATTAACCCTTTTTAGGCTCTTTTTGTATTTATATATATATATATATGTATATATATTAATGTTACTGCGCTGTCTTTAGACATTAACCCTTTTTAGGCTTTTTTTATATATATATATATATATATATATATATATATATATGTATATATTAATGTTACTGCGCTGTCTTTAGACTTAGACAAATAT